TTGCACTGAAAAAAGGACCTAAGATAAGAGCGTCTTCTCTTAGGTTTATTCCTCCCGCGCCCGCCGCCGCCCGGCCCGCGTTAGAGGGGGAAGATTAGCAAAGCGGGAAAAGACAGATGGAGGGGGAGCAGCATCTTATTCTCTTCGCTAGAACTTCCGGATCGGATAAGCATTCGGAACGGGCTCCGCGTTCATTTCGTTGGCAGAAACGATCCAATCCATTCGGGGAACCCAAAAAGTGTTTTTTTTTACTTCATTCATAGATAGAATCAATGGATAGATAGACATAGATGAACGATATATATATCTAAATAAAATAAATAAAATAAATAATTTATATTCTCTCTAAAATAAAGGAATAGAATAGACATCCCTTTAGATGTCTATGTATCCTTTCTCTCTCCATTATTTTTATATTTCTTTCTCTCTCAAAAAATGGAGAGAGAAAGAGCAGATGAATCCTATCCCCTATATCGAACACTCATTCCTATCTATTGATAGAAAGATCTTCGTCAAATACCGCTTTGTCTTTTTTTTTTTTTCTTCCTCATATCCAAGGCAGCTTACCACAAGCACCCCACCCCATACGACTATAAGGGGGGCTGTTCGCCTTTTGAATCAAACAAAGTCGTAGGGGCTTCATAGCTACTTTCATTCTAAAGGAAACCGAAGAACCAACCTTTAGTCAATAGGAGCCCTACTTCCTTCAGTCGCAAACCCAAGAAGCAAGGCCCCGCAATCCAGCAAGAAAACGCCCTATATATATAAAGGCGGCACGCTATTAACACGAATTGGGGCTGGTAGCGCTAGCGCGCTCATCCGTTGCTTGTTTAGATTCATTAGTTGCCAATTCGTTAGTAAGCGCACGAAAGCTCAATGATCGATAAAGGCGAACGAACAAGCAACTTCGCGCTAGGCAGCAAGAAAACGCCCTATATATATAAAGGCTAACGCAATTAACACGAACTGGGGCTGGTAGCGCTAGCGCGCTCATCCGTTGCTTGTTTAGATTCATTAGTTGCTTTAAGTAGTGACTTAGATAGAATTCCATACCGTCACAGTGGAATGTAGTCAGGGCTACGTTTGCGGGGTTGTTCTTCCCCTATTTATTTGACTTGGACTTAAGGTTCTACTTGATTTCGGCATATGATCGCCTATAAACCAGAAATCGGGAGCCTCTCCCGACCTTATATAGTCAAAGGCGAAGGTGGAAGGGGAATGTTCCGCCTTCTCATCTCGGAGCTGGGTCGCCTTTGGAAGCGTTCGCCGGTAACCAAAGCGTCACGACATAATCAAAAGGAAGGAGTGACGCTGACTGAATCCAATCCATAAACCCGGAAACGAAACTCAGTTCGTTCCCTTTCTTTCGTCAAGTAGGTAAAGTAGGCATACGAACCACTTTAGCTTTGCCTTAGACTCTATTGGAACAAAGCAAAGAAGGAAGGAGGCTGAATGAAGAAAGGAAAGGGACAAGGGCGGTCTTGCTTGGCGCGAAGGCTGCTGGTTCGGGGGTAGGGTACGGTACTAAAGGTCCTCGGACTTCCAGGCGGTTTTTCTTTTGGGCAGCTGTTCACCGTTGGATCTCGCCAATACAGCCTCCTATAGTTTTCGTTACCGAGATATCTTTTTTCTTTTTTTCCCAGGGATTTGTTGGGTAATCAGCTCCCATGCTGCAAACAGTCAAATCTGAACTGAACCTTGTCGCTCTTCTTTCTTTCCTCGTGGGCAGGAAGCACACCAGCAGCGTGCGTTGCGTGATTCCACTGTGCTTTTTGCACTTGAACTGGGTGGACAGTTGACCGGAAGAGAACTTCGATTCGCCCGGCCAGCAGGCGGGCGGCGTACTTATCTTGTGTGACAACACTACAGAGCGAGTGGCGCTTCTAGGCGGGCAGCTGTGTGACAACACTACAGAGAAAGCGGCGCTTTCGTGTAACATGCTATGGTCTCAACGCCCTTACGAGGTAGTGATGAGTTTCACGCGCTCTAAGCCCGGCCCGCGCGCGGTTAGGAAAGATTGGCCGCAATCTGAGCGGTACCACCCACCCTACCCTACCACCTATAGGCGGCCGTCCGTCCTACAGCCGCCCGAAAAGGAACTGCAGTGATCTTGAATAGGGATCCTACAGCGATAGATAGAATCCCCATAAAAATACCACTAGATCGAGCACCAGTGATTTCGTATCCGGTAAAAATCTTGGCTAATTGATCGAAGTGGGTAGCTCCAGTAGACCCATAGATCATGGAACAAATAGGGTGGGTAGGCCCAACCAGCACACTAAACGTATAGACGCGAACCCCCCTCGTTACCGTACGTGCGACTCTCACCGCATACGGCTCGCACAAAGACTCCTAAATCCATCCCGAGCCTTTTTTTCCACCTCTCAAATCCTCGATCAAACTTGCGTTCCCCAGGCGCTATGAAATTGGGGGGGTGCTTCCTTCGCCTATCGTATGTATCGGCTTGGCTTCGTCCCGAACCAAGGAGGCATTCTGGCGGGCGCGTGCGTGTAGGAATGCCGACTACAGAGACTAAAAGACTACGACTACAAGCCAAGCCAGCCGGAAGCGAGTCGCTTCTATTCTCGTTGGGATTGGATATAGATGGGGAATCTATAGATCGTAGTAGTTCGCCAATCTCTCTAACTAACATACGATACAATTTCACTTCACGGCACGGCAAAAAAAAAGAGCTTCGCTCGGTTGGCCTTCCTACGCTGACGAATGCCTCCTTTCTCTTCTCTTAAGTCTACAACAAGTGGGAGAGGCAGGATTCGAACCTACGTAGAAAAACTTCAACAGATTTACAGTCTGTCGCTTTTGACCACTCGGCCACTCTCCCCTTCCCGGGCCCGAGGCCCCCTCAATGGGTTCTAAGAAGGAGGCGGCGTTCTTTCTTATTGATTTTTTTTAAGGGAACTAATAGCTTAGCTAGCGTTCCGGGAGAATTGAGTCAGTTCATAAAAATCTCTGTAAAGCAAGGGGCAAAGCTTCTACGACAGCTTCCCCCTCATGTAATCGTCGGCCTTCCCCAGCCAGCCAGCCCCCCCCTTCGTCGCTTCTGGCTAAGCATCTTTCGGCGGAGGAAAGGAGGCGACTAGTCGCTTCTGGCGAAGCAGCGAAGCGAGTTCATGAGCAAGTGAATGAACGAGCCAGCGAGTGAAGTGCCCCATAAGCTATAAGGGCGAGCCATGTTCCTAAAAAAAAGGAGTGACCATGTTTGTTTTCTTCCCTTCTACTGACACTGAGCTAGCGTACTCTTCTGCTGAGCGAAGCAGCGAGCCTACCCTTCTCGAGCCTACTTAGATTAGAAGCGAGCCTACTTAAATAGCGCTTACGCTTACCCTAGTCTACTAAAATAGGGCTACAGCAAGCAAGCCCCTTCGTTTGTTGTGGGTCGCGCCTCACCGCAGGCACTGAATGAATGAGTGAGTGGAGATCTTCCTTCCCCCTTGCTAATTACCAAGAACTTCGTTGCCACTAGTGGCGAAGAAAAACTCGACCATCCCACCCAAAAACAACTAGGAGACTGCCAGTCTACAAGAAGCTGGCAGAGCTTTAGCCATTGGACCACATCCATCTATCCTACCTAAACAGTCACCCTTTTCTTGTCTTGTTCGTTCTTCGAATGACGCTAGTGGAGACTAATTCCTTCCGGCTAATGAAGATACTACTCCAGTCTTCCCATTCATTCCCAGTGGATCCTTCTTATCCCTAAGAATTGAACGAACCAAGTTCACCTATACGAGAGTGAGGAAGACATTTCCAACAATCAACTTCCCACTTTTGATGTTCCACGATTCTGCTAGTTTAGAAACTAAGGAGAAAGGGGTAGCTAGGTCAGAAAAGCTATAACTAACAATTCTCCCCAAGTAGGATTTGAACCTACGACCAGTCAGTTAACAGCCGACCGCTCTACCACTGAGCTACTGAGGAACAACGGACTTAAGGAAGCCGACTTTCGTTCTTTGGACCAACCTATGGGTTCGTCACTTTTTTTAACATACACCGGGAGAAAGGGTGACGATAGCAAGCCCCTTCCCGGCCGGAGAGCCTCCAGGACAAGGGGGGGCGGCGGTCAACCATCCACTCTCGAGATTCATATTGATCAATCGATCTCCGCGTCCTGCCAGTTCGCTAAGTAGACTCACTCTACCGAGGGGCAACAAAGGCTGGAACTATTCCTGCCAAAAACAAGGGACCTACTTCTCATCCTAGGAGTTAGCAGGTATGAGAGAGTCCCCTCTCTGTCTGTCTCTCCGAGTTTCTACTACTAAGTAGCACTTCTGCTATTCAATCATAGAATCGATTCTGATCAAGCAAGCAGGAGAAGGTGGTCCTTTCATCTCTCTGCCTGCTCCATGCTGTATAGCCTAAGGATCATGAGCTGGTTGATATAATATACATGAGATCTGCCCGGTCATTTCGGTAGATGAAGTGAGGGGGCGTGTTAAGTTGAAAATTTCGAACAGCCTCCGGCACTATTCAATTCATTCGTTAGAACAAGCTTAGGATGAGCGCGCTAGCGCTACCAGCCCCAATTCGTTAATAGCGTTAGCCTTTATATATATAGGGCGTTTTCTTGCTGGTTCTTGACGTTTATTAACGAATTGGGGAACGGAACTAATTCATCTAGGGGCGCAACTCGCAATTTCATAGTTAGCTAACGAATTGGCGACTTGCTTGTTGGCTCGCTTCTTCAAGCTCCGCTCGCTGCTTTTCGCCTGCCTCAAAACGGACGCGCGCTAGCGCGCAACAACTAGCACTTTGAAGCCAGCAAACTACTACCCTCGTCATTTAAGGGAAAAAGGCTTAGTCAAGTTCTGAATTAGACTGAAAGGGGAAGAAGCATACTTCAAGTTAGCACTACACCTAACAAGCAGCTTTCATTTTTAAAATTCAATTCAAATGAATTTCAATTCAAATTCATATTCAATTCGCCCTATTTATTTGACTTGGACTTAAGGTTCTACTTGATTTCGGCATATGATCGCCTATAAACCAGAAATCGGGAGCCTCTCCCGACCTTATATAGTCAAAGGCGAAGGTGGAAGGGGAATGTTCCGCCTTCTCATCTCGGAGCGGGATTTTCATTAGTCCTATTTCAGGTGCAAAGTCTCTTCAATAAAGACCTCTTTCTTTCTCCCCCATTTCACATTTTGTTGATTGAAAGAGGATAGGCGCTATCCATTGAGTAAAGGGAGGGTTTGCTACAGTGATTCGGGCGGTTGGTGGCCCCTTCGAGAGTTGCGGGTCCTTGCCGCTGCATGAGTGGTAGCTCACGCTCAAAACTCCTCCGACACGATAGTCGTTGCGCTGCGGTCCGTTTCCCGGCTTCGCTTGCGCGATTTTCACTTCTGATTGGTTCCATCCATCCCGACCCGGAGGTGGGTCAGTCAAGCGGTTCGGGTTCTCGGTCGGTTCCCGTTCGCCTGCCCTTGGCGTGGGTGGGGTGGTCAACTTTGAGGGCGCCCGCCTCCTCTTCAGACGTGTCCTCGACAACCTGGCGGTTGTTCGGTTTCCGCTTTTGGGGGCGGGAGTGCTTGGTCGCTGGGGTTTCCTTTTCCTCAACCAATTCGTAACTGTCAGCCTTACTTGCTTGGTCTAACATTTTGTTATGAGCTGGCTGAATGGGTAAGATTTGAGTTCAAGTGGCACAGGACCTTCGATCGACCATGGGGCGTATTCTACCCTTACCGAATTCATTCTATTGAAGCGTAACGTAAAAAGCTCCTTCTCATGTTGTGTTGCATTTATTTTTAATTCATTTTTTTCCAGAATGTTTGTTGTCTGTGGATTTCTAACAAAGCCCTATACTATGCCATTTGATTGATTCAAGTTCCGTGCTGCTCGCCACTCCCCGAGGCCAAGGACGGGGTCGAACCGTCATTCCAGGATTTGCAGTCCGATACATTTCCATTATGTTACCTAGCCAGCCACCTCATGTGCCAAAGTCAAATGGTTGTTCTTCCTTCCCCGCTCCCTCTTTTTCTACATATGCGGTGGCGGGCGGAGCGCTCTATATGATCGGCGGCGGGTTACCAGAGAAGAGGGGACAACTTCTTTCTCCCTTGCCTTGCCCAATCTTCCCTTTCTGATTGAAAGTAGCAAGCCAAGAAGCAAGGGATTCGCGGCACTCACTATGAAATTCAAGAGCAAGAGCAAGAACTATTGAATTGCGAGTTGAGGAGCAAGAAAACGCCCTATATATGTAAAGGCTAACGCTATTAACACGAATTGGGGCTGGTAGCGCTAGCGCGCTCATCCGTTGCTTGTTGATTCATTAGTGAATTAGTTGCCCCAATTCGTTAGCTTAAAAATGAGTTGCGGCGTTCGCTTTTTTTTGTTTGACTATTCCTTTCCAGAGAAGGTTGCTCATCCAGTCCAGCGGATCCATTGTTTATGCGGCAGTGCGATGCAGCTGAAAAACGTAAGCGCCCCTTTATCAATCAAGTTCTAGCGCGCAACGGCTTTTCAGCCGTTGTTGCTTGCTGCTTGCAGGCTCGATAATCTCTCTTTCGCCTTTCCTCCCTGTCTCCATTCTGATTGATTAGCTTCTTCCTTCGCGCAAGCGCTTGCCCCGGTTGCATTTCGTGATCCTCCGCTTCAGTCTGCGTTTTTCGGATAGCCGGGATCCGAGGCTTCTTTCCGATTTCAATGTCAGCTCCAGGTTTTGGGCGGCCCATCTGGTTAGTTCAGCTATCACTGCTGGAAGCCCCTGCGGTTGTTCGGCTGCGTACTCCCCGCTTATGCTCAGTCAAGGTATCTCACACGAACCCTATTTCATATTCCATTTCCCTTTCCTGCATCTTTCTTTCTATCCATAGGTCGGCTTCGTGCAGATAGATGTTCGCCGGGGGAGATTGGTGCTCCTTGAGGTATGCCTTTCCCGGTGGGTTGTTCCCTTCTCTGTCTTTTCCATCCTGTGCCCGCCCCAATGCTTCCTGAGAGGGGGTCAGAAAATCTTCGTCTTCGAGCTCTCTTCGCAACGCAATAAAGAAGTTTAACAGTTTCTCTCGGCTCATGCGGTCATTGATTCAGTCAGGGGCGTTCACTATTAAGCCTACGCCCGTCCATTCCTTTCAAGCTTGATCTCCCGCCCTTTGACTCGTTACGCTGTTCGACTGAACTCGTTGGCTCCGCGCTCTATTCGGTCGGAACCCGGTTCGATAACCTTCTCTCATAGATTCCCTTCACCAAGTCATCGCCAGCAATCTGCTCTTATCCCTTCAAAGGGCGAGTTCCTTTCTTGTCTTGCCCAAAAAAAAACAACAGTCTTGATTCTCATTGGAGAAAGACTCTCCCGCGGCAAGGCAGTCCAGCTGCTTTCTTTATCTCGCTTGCCGTTAGTCCGTCTAGCGCCTTTCGGTTGGGGTCCGCCCCGGTCTTGGGTTATATTTGAGAGTCTCGAAGGCAGTCAACGTGTCAGCAATTCTTTTCCCATTAGACTTGTAAATCCTTTGCTCTTTTTCCTTCTCTCTTCCAGTTCTCTCCCTCTACTTTATTTGACAGGGGCGGAGACTCTATCAAGAAAAAGAAAGAAAAAAGTAGCAATTCCGTTTCAAATGGTTTGAGCTTGGAAGCAACCTGCTATCTATCGATAGGCGAGAAGAGACTGCTATTGGCTGCTTCGCCTATCGATTTTTTTATGGCCGGCTTGGAGACATCAGAGGAAGACCATCATATCTTTCCGGGTACGATCATAGCTTCATTCATTCGTTGAACCTTTGGGATAACCATTAGCATTGAGATCAATCACCACACCACCTCTATCATACATACGACATTACACGACGCGAGAGTGCATGGTCAACACACACCTAAAGCGCCTACGTTCCGCTTGCAGCCAATACAACCACAACCTAACTTGCACGAGATTCAACAACCGAAGCTACTGGTAGTCCCGAGGGGACGGCATCCTCCTAACATAGTTAGCAGTACTGAACAACCGAGTCATCGGTCCAAAAGGCAATTCGTTAATCAAGGCTCAAGCCCCAATTCGTTAGCTTCAACCAGCAAGAAAACGCCCTATATATATAAAGGCTAACGCACAACTTCGCGCTAGCGCGCTCATCCTAAGCTTGTTTAGATTCATTAGTTGAGGCGCTCAAGCCCCAATTCGTTAGTCAAGGGCTAACGCGCATACTCTTGCTGGAACGGAACCATAAAGCTAAGCTTAACGCGAGCGGAGCTTGAAGAAGCGAGCCGCGCTAGCCAGCAAACGGGGCTTAGTCAAGTGACTACACTACATGAGACTCAACCGGGGGCCGAAGAAACCAGAGCAATTCCGGCACTATTCAATTGCGAGTTGCGGCGTTAGCAACTAATTCACTAATGAATCTGGGGCTCCGTTTAATTTAAGTAGTGGAGAACGGAAGTTTCATGTAGTTCCTTCCGTCAGGCCCCCTTACTGTTAGGGGCGCACTTCCGTTTTCTACGCTGGCTGTTATGTTAGTTGTAGCGCGCTAGCGCGCCTTCCCTCCTTCTCTCACTTCGGAAAGATTTTGAAGTCTTTTCTTATGATGACCTGGTCGAGAGAGATACATCGGTGTAAAAGATTGAGTGGGATCTGTGAGGTTGGTTATAGTAAGGCCTGGCCTGAAGTGCGCGGCTTACGAAAAGGTAAGCGGTTCGGTTGGTTTACTTTGCCCCAATTTGATCTTTTTCTGAATCTGAATCTAATCCCATTTTGATTTTCCGCGGGATCTCTGTTTCCCAGCCACTAAGGTTCCGTTCGGTCCTCTTCCCCATGGTTATGGTATATGAACGTGAGAGCAGAGCAGGAAGTTCTAGCATAAAGAATCCTTCTATTCCAATAGGCCGAGTGAACTGCATGTGTCCTGCTAGAGGAAAAGGATAAGGGAAGTCCGCGGGAGCGGCTGTCGGTATTGGAAACGTCCCTAGTTCCTCGATCCATTCCGTGGCTAGAAATCCATCATTGGCAAAACAAGAAGCGGGCTACTCCCCTAAAATGCCCCGCCCGTAGGTTCGTTTGTCGTTGGGGCTTCTTCTTTGCTCGTTCCTAGGTTAGCAGTAACGTGGCCAGTAAGTCAGCGGGCAGGAGGGCTTTGCAATTATGCGGGCAACACCCTCTCCTCTGGCGAACCTGCGATCGTAGTCTCTCCCAAACCCTAAAACAATCGCAGGAGGATCAACGAAAGCAGAGTAACCAGAACGCTCGTGTTCAATATGATTATGGCAACAACGGAGGAATCCTGGCTTCAATCAGAGGCTTTTCTACCCCCCCTTTGCCAATATCTATGAGCGAACTTCTGCCTCAAATCAAGCGTCATATTTCCTCAAGAAAAGTGTCCTCTTTTTTTCATGCAATAAACCCAGGTGAAAAAATATTAATAAATGTAACTTTCACAAGCAGCATGGTCACACCACTGATACCCGCTTCACCCTTCGAGCAGCTATTCAACGACTCATCGACTCAGACGAGATCCATTTTCCAGCCATTGAGAATCTTCAGACTTATCAAGGAACCAACGCAAACATGGGAATTCTATAAAAATCCCCCCCTTAAAGATCACGCATCGACGTCAAAAGAGGAAGCGGTAAACACCATAGAAGTTGAAACCTCATCGCCCCCAACTCGAAGGCATCGGTCGGGAAAGGAGGAGGTTATGAAAAAGTTCTTTGAATCAGTGCTCGCGACCCCTACTCTAATCGGGAATACCATGCTTTGACGAAGCCTCCTATCAAGATTCCCAAGGTTGATAAGGCAAAGACGTAAAGCAGTAGGAGCATATGCCATTCGACCTGACCCGAGATCTTTGATTGGAAACATCGGCATGAGCCGACTCGCTATCCTCTGACCGATATTCCAGACGGGAGTAGACTCGTGAGCGGGTGGAACTAATTAACAAAGAGTGGTGCGCACTCCGACCGGATATCGAGCTATATATCTGAGGGTATCGAGAGTAGTGAAATGCTTCGTAAGTTAAGTAGTCTCCCTGATGCAGCTAATATTCTTTCTAGTGGTAAGTCGCTTTTTGTAGCTAGGTTTCGATCATGGATTGCAAAAGGCAACCCTTTCATTGTTATATAATTGTCAGCCGAAGACTCTTATTTGTGTCTGTCGCCGGTTTTGATAGGGGAAGTCGCTTTTCCGCTGAAGGATGTGCAGGGCTTTCAGCAAAGATACCCGCAACAGTAGGAGCAAACGGAGGCTCAGGAGGCAGAAGAAGAAGAGAAGATAGAGGGGGAGTCAAGCAATCGTAGGCCATAGCAAGAGAGTCGGCTGACCTAGGCCCTAGCGCGGAAAGGAAAGAAAACAGGCTCGGTGCCTGTGAATAGTCCGTCCGAAGGCCGGTGTAACACACCGAAACTGACCAAGCAACAGAATGAGAAGAGCGAGTAGTTCCGTCTTTAGCTTGAGGGTAGCTCTCTTCCGTTTGATCGCTTACCTCTCCAACACAGTCGAGTCACTCCCTGATCCACCGCTCAACCAAGGCTTTCTTCCAAGAAGGAAGGGCAATCTAAAAGGATTGAGTCTTAATTCCTATTACTATTCCCCAGCCCTTAGCTCTAACAGGCTTCAGGTGGTGTGTTCCAATGTACCATTAAGAATTGACTGGGAACTGTTTGAAACTACGTTAGGGCGAGGAGAGACTCACATAGTGAGGGATGGATACTAGAGCTAATCAATCGCAAGTCAAAGGCCAATCACAAGTCAAAGGATGGGGCCTTGCTGCTCCTTCATGCTATAAAGGGGGGGAATCCGCCGAGGAGAAGCCTGGAGGCTAATGTACGTTCGTTCTGGTAGCTATCAATGGTTGGGATGCGGTGGCCTGGCGCCACTCATCACTTTGTTTCAGAACAAAAGGTCAAGAAGCTGGATTTTCAACCTTGCGGGACACGAGCCAGATGAAGGCCGTTAACTCAGAGGCGAAGCCCTTTGCTGGCTGGAATGGTTTCGTGCCTATATAACAAGTCACGAGATAGGGACCTAACCTACCTGCAACAATAGTTCCGTTCACTGCTAACCGAAGGGACAGGGATTGTAGACTCTAGACTGAGACGAGACTGGCGAGAGGGAAGGCTAGACCCACTAATGGACTAGTTTGGAGGGAGGCAGGTTTTAGACACTCTTACGGACTAGGGACGCTGTTCCCTGGAGGGAGGGATTCTCTTCCTATTCCTACAGTGCAGGGCGGTGTACGAGCCGGGGCGAAATCCGTGCGATTGCCTATTGATTCTAGTACACGTTCTCAAGTAGCCATTGCATCCCAGTCATCACGATTTGATCGCGCCCTTTTAGCCGGCTCGGCGCATGCCGCGAAAGCTGCTGACGAAGTACTTCCTCACGGGTCATTCGCCCGCTTGCCCGTTCGCACCGGGACTGCGATTGCCCTTCTTAGCTTTCATTCTCTCGATGACCTCTTTTTGGACTGGAACTAACCAAAGGGGTGTTCATGTCAGGTAGTTAGCTTCAGGTAGTGTATGCCTGGTATGCCTGTGAGGGATTTTTGTTCAATCAAGGCGCTTTGCCACTTTCTAAACAGAGGCCCTCCGGCCTTCACTTTCGAACTCTCATCAAAGCCCGTTCCGAACTCTCAAGCTTAAAAACCGGTGGCAGCAGCCTCATCAACGATGAGAACACGCTTGGCGCACTCAACCTATACCGATAGGGAGAGGAAACCTGCTGAGTGAAATAAACCTTTCCAGGGAGATTGACACTTCATTCTAAATCTTCACAATCGCCTTAGGTCAATCAGTTCTTCGCCATGCCTTGCCTTCTTCATCATGCGTCACTATTTGATTCTTTCTTTTCCTCGGGATTTGAATCCTTAGAGCACCAGCCTTTATTCCGCATCGAGGGAAAGGAGCCTCCGAATGATCCTGTCCCCCATTAGGAGCAAAAGAAGCACCGGGTCTGATCTTCGAATTGCCACAGCTCGTTCCCATGATGCTTCTCGTTCGGGAACTCCCCTTCATTTCAAAAAGTACTCCAACTATGCAAATACCCCTAGAGCGCCTCACTTCTTTGCAAGTTATAGGAAAACAGTGCTACATCCAGAAGGATTGGCTCCCTCCTATGTGTAGCGCCTGTAAGGTGTTTGGTCACTTTTTGGCTGCCTGTTCTAAGTCTAAGAAGCAGGTGACCCCTAATCCACCTGAGGGTGGTAGCAAGGCTACCTCTGAGGGCGATTGGATTAAGGTACAGAAGAAGGGGGAAAGATGTTATAGATAACAGAGTTTCCGATCTGCCTCTCTTTTCACAAGAGCCATCGAGTTGAATATTAGTGTTGCTGTCCGCAGATACATTCATGGAATTGCTCTCCTGAGAGGATTTCTGATCCTCCTTCTCGTCTAGAGGATCCTGTTGGCAATGCCCCTCAATCCTCTAGCTTTCAACAGTCAGGGGGCGCAATGATTGGGGAGTTGTCAGCTTCTCCTTTGGTCCCGCGGGGTGAAGGCCTTCTAACTCGGAAGTAGGGTCACAGTATACGGATACCCCTGTGATACGCAGGGATCTTTCTCTTGTTACAGGTGAACGAGGGGAAACCCGGTTTGGGCTTTTCTACTCCCATGCTTCCGTCTAAAAACATGTGACGGGGTCGATTTCATCGAAATGAACTGAAATGGCTTAGGCAAACCCTTATCCGACCAAACCGCAACTATATACTTCCACAGGCGCCTTCTTCGATGAATAAATCGTTATATCTAGTATCTATTAGTAAGCTATGAAAGGCAGGCAATCCATGAGAAAGCTAGTCCCGCTAAGCTAGCTAGTTATAGCCTGTAGTATAATATGCCAACAATCGTAGGCTAATGGTACAGGCAATAACCTCTTCAAGCTAAGCAAGGAAAGAAAGGAATGGATTAGATGGTTGCTCTCTTTCCTTTGTCAGTCAGATATATGGGAAGAGAGGGCTCTAAGGTATCTCCTTCAGTTAGGCTTTTCTTCTTACTTAGTAGGTAAGTGATGCTTCTGCATTGAAGCTACGCCAAAGAGAAGCCGGTACCCCAGCCTCTGCTGACCAATCTCTTCCGACTTAATATGATAAAGCCTCATCAAGAATAGAAAAGTTCTGAAATGAGGAAACCAGCTGCAAAATGGACAAATCAAGCACAGGCGGCCAAAAGGCGGGAGCGAGAAATTGTATTCAAAGAGATAGTAAGATCGAAATGGTAAATCATTTCCACTTGACTCCATCCACCCCATATAAATAGAAAAAAATGCCTATCCTTTCGAAAGCCGAAGGAAACGTGGTTTACTTGATGAACCCTCATGCTAAAAGTCAAAGGATGATAGAGACGTTCAGATACTTGATCAAAAAGAAATCCCCCAATCTACTTGGCCGGGGGTGTTTATGCGAGCGGTCATAAGCGCTTCCCGTGGCGATCTTATCACCGTCGGGCGCCTATCACCTAAAAAAATGGAGGATTCGTTAGTGTTCTATATGCGGAGGCCGGGGCCAATACCTCTCTCCGTGGGATTGGATAGAGGGACATCTAATTCAGGGCGATCGCTCCCTTGCTCACTTGAAAGAGGAAAACCAATTTCTTAATGGAACTGTAAGAGCTGCTTAAGCTCCTGTTGCTAACGGCTTGCTTCTCTGGCTGCTAACGCCATGGATTCTCCAGGAATTTCGTAAACATAAGAGGGGGCTTCACTATTTGTTAACAATCAATCTCACTCTCTCTTCGCGCCCTTCCACAGCAGGATTCAAGGTGGCTGATATAAATAGGGCTGGTCTTGCTTCTTTGCTTACTTAGCTGTGCACTCTTGCTGTAATCTCCTTCTCTTGGACCGCGCCTCTCGGTCTCATTGAGCTTTCGGCTCTCATATGCGATAGGGTGACCTTCTTATACTAGCATACCGCCGATGGCATAGTATGAGGCATTCATGTTTACTTCAAATGGCTTAGTGTGATCTGGCAACTGCAATACGGGGTCATCAATCACTGCCTGCTTTAGCTCCTAAAAAAGTGTTTAACACTCTAACTACGACTTAAAGCGTCCTTATTGTTGAATGAGATTTTTTGAGTGGAGCAGCTGCTACATTCTTGACTTTATTCCCGCTACGGTCTTTTAATGAAATCCACTACTAATGGGAAGAAGTTCGTCTTCCCTCTAGTCTGATGGATTGCTTTTTTAGTCTGGCTTGTAGTCTGCATCCGTTGTTTGCTTCTTTCATCTATCTTTTCTTGGTGTTCCGGCTGCCCTTTACTCAAGTCCTGCAGCTGGAATAGGGGGATGATATCTGCTCTTAGGAAACTAGCTAGCGTAGGCTTCAAAGCCCCTTTCTTTCTTAATTCTAAAGGTAGGCAGCGCAAGGCCAGCACTGACTTCAGCCGGAACTACACTCTTCAAGCGCCTGCCTACACTACAACTACGCAAACATAGGCCAGAACAAGCCCGCGAGCTGATACAGTTCACTACTGTCAGCGGTCAGCCAGGATCGATTAGGTCTCTGGAACTTTGACCTCTGCTTGCTCGGAGGCTGCTCCGTTGATTGAATCAGAGCCCCATCGTCTAAGGCGTGTAGACGAGAGACCGAGTCACTTTCTGACCATCATGTGGGCCCGGTTGCTGCTCTCGTACATATAGAGGTGTGGCACAGCCCGGTAAAGTAAAGGCCGAGTTGACGAGTAAGGCCCGAGTAGAATTCCACCCGTTTGGCTCTAGCCCCCTACGGGAGATCTCTGGTGCAGACAAAACTTTTATAAGCTTTTACAGACTCCTCATCCTTGGCTGAGTATTCGAGCCACTGGGTAGATGAATGGCATGAAGGACCGGCTGGCTGGTCGATCCTCCGGAATGTTCAAAAGGTAGTCAACGGCCGATTCCACTGTGGCTGACAACACGATATTAACCCGGTGGGTGTAAGTTCTGAGGTGCCCATCTCCGTCGGAACGTGAAGTAATTTGAGAAGGAGCGAGACGAGGGAAGTATTCATACACCCACAGCTGAACAATCAACAGAGCCCCACAGAGCTGGGGGTAGAAGTGGGGTAGGTTATCCGGGACTGAGCTTGTTGCCTCCACCTTTTCTTTGACTTTCGCCAGTCCCCGATAGATGTGAGAAAGCACACTCGGGACGATTGAGACTCGCTTGCCGGAAGCTAACCGTGCTGCTTAGAAAAGCTGAGTAGTCATGCGTCATCCGGGCCGAGCAGACGCACAAGGCAAACCTGAGAAGGCTTAAAGCTCTACCTTGCAGTTCAAAGTCGAGAAGAAATGCTCTAAGCCCGATCGGGGGGATATAGGCATAAACTCTCAATTCGACGTCTACTCTTTCTCTTATCAAACTCATTCACATTCATGAGCAGCTGCTTTGGAACAGAAAGAAGCTACCACGCCACGGATTCTCCGATCAAGCTTGCATCCGCCATTGCAAGTACGAGAAAAGCTTGATAGAGTGTTCAATAGCTGGATCAACCGGACTTTTGATATGGATTGGATGCTGAATCCACGTCTTTCGGCAGATGGAAGTCTTTGCGGAGAAGCTAGCTGAATTTTTAAGTCTTCCGCCTTCGGTCCTGCATTTCATCGGTATTGTATTGCTGCTACCTAAGTAAGATGTCATAGGCCGAAGTAGTGAACTCAGGTCTCGTTGCGGAGAAGGAGGTTCATTTTGGCTCTTCCCAAGAGAGAGCTTTGTATTAGCTGGACTAGAGCTTTCAATCGGATAGAGATTCGTTTAGGTTGACTGCCTAGGTTCTTATGAAAGAGATGGCTCAGCTCACTGGAGTTGGCACCAGAGGATCGGGAGTTGATTTGAAGTTAGAAGAAGCTGCATTCTGAAAGCTTTCAGCACAAGATCCAGAGGAGAGGCAATAGTTAGCAAAGAGATCCACTTCTTCCCTTAATGAGCCTTATCCTGGTGCAGGATCGGCCTTGGTGTCGACTTTCTCCACTAGAATGTCGCCTTCTTCAAGAATTTGTATCACGGCATGCTAGAAAGATAGCGCTCATATTGTCACACTTCACCTTCAAGCACCACTCCAAGATCATCCATCAACCCTTGTACCCTCTTTAACCGCCTCGGTTAGGGCCGGCCTCGGTAGTAGACAATGCCACGGTTGATTGTAGTATAGATCTCTGCTCCACCCGCTAATGTGAACACATACCCGGTTGTAGACCTTCTCTTGTCCGGCATAATCGGAGTCCACAAAACCTTCACAAAGATCCTTTTGAAGTCGGGATATCGCTAAATCCACTTAACGGCTTCCCAATACACTTTACCCGGATTATTCATATATCTACTCACCCCGCATGTGAGATGTCAGCTCCCATAGCATACATCAATGAAGCAAACGCATTTGCTTAGATGCACTTAATTGGAAATGAGGAGCTAGAGGACGGTCGACTATCACCAACATCAAAGCGTTGCAAGACCTTCCTCAAGTAAGCGCTTTGATTCAAGCTTACCTGCTCTATACCTCCATCCCAAGTATCTTCTTGGCTTCACCAAGATCCTTCATCTCAAATTCACTACGCTTACCTTTCTTAGTAGATCCAATGAGCATATCATCTACATAGAGCAACAACCCTTTCTTATCTCGTATATAAAGATGTTCCCTCTAGCGCAAGGAAAGATCTCTTATCCCATTCATCCGCCCACTCCCTCCTTCTCCTCCAATTTATTTAATAAAAAAAGATTCGGATCTATATTTTGTGCTACTTCCAATGCACGACCGAATGTTTCAGACTGCGCCCCGAGCAAACAGAGATTATTATACCCGGCAAGCACCTTTTCAAAAGGGTACTCGAAGCCAGGCACGTACATCAGGTGCGTGATATGCTTGGTTAGCGCTGGAGTGAGCTGTACCCCGGCTTCAATAAAGTAGGGATGAAGCTTCAGCGCTCTTGCATCTATAAGCACGCCATCGGCTACATCCTCTACTACCTCCACGGCCCCCGCCTTTCATTCATTTATTGGTCAAAAGCCCCTGAATCTTAGCTCTTAAGCCCCCCTTCTAATTCTCTTATATAAGATAAGATTGGTAACATCAACCGTCGGAAGAAGACTCGTTGGAGGAGTACCCTCTCTTCGCACCTTCCCTCGGCCCTCAGCTATCACCACGAGCTGGATTCGAACCAACCAATTGACTGTCCCTTCGTACGTAGATCGTCTGTCGTTAGTTGAATTCCATTCCGAAATGTACTGCTTCGAGTCTCTTTAGCAAGCTCCCTCATTGAAAGATCGGATCGAAAAATCTCGCCCAAAGTGCCTTGACGGAGAGCTTAACTAATAGGGCACCGATTTCTAGTAGAGCCGTTCCGAACAAGTATGAAAAAGTGAGTTCAAAGAAAGCAAGCGTCCGGAATAGAGGTTGCTTATTTAGAAGTTTTTATCATTGAGATTGGGTTGGTGTTCAGTGTACCGTACTGTATCGAAAAGAATGCATTGGATGGATGCCGGGGGCCATCCTTTGCGTAGTAGTTTGCTCCTCCGAAGTCAGGGTTTGATTGATTTTGACGATTGGATCTCTCTATGAATGGAAAAGGGGTGCTTCGGATCGGGAGTAACCACTAGTGAGAGGGCAAACAAAGGGGGGAAAGACAAAGGAAAGAGCAGAGCGATGCCTATATCAAATCAATTTTTTCGTCATGGTAGAGAAGACAAACGGCTCACGGACCGTACTCGAGCTTCGGTACTATTTGTCAGTTGTTTCGTTGCTGGTTTTTTCGGACGTTTTCCAGGATCAGAAGGAATGACGCCTCTTAATCTCGTCCTTTTATTTATTTTTATTCTTTGCTGGTGCTTTCTGGTTCGATGGTTTTCGTCTGTCTGGAAAAATTTAAAGTATGGGTATGTTTTCATTCTTCTTCAAATTTTGACTGTTTTTTTCATCTCTTTATTTTTAACATCTCTTCGCCTTTACGTGATCTCTCACGTATTTTGTTTGTTTTCTTTTTTATATTGGAATGTATCAAGTGGAGAAGTCGTGACCCACTCCCGACCATCATCCCCGTGGATTGAAGATTCACGGGAAATGGATGTCCTTCTGGAATCTTGGGCTTCCTCTGCTGAGGAAGCTGCCCCTTCTGTGCAATCCACTCCGGCGGAAATCGATCTTTTTCAACGCATAAGAGATCTGGAGGCCGAATTGGCTCATGGAATACCCGCCCAACTCAACCAGGGGGACTACGAGCGCCAAGTGAGAGAGATTTTGGCGAATTCGGTAAATCCGAACCATTATAGTGCAAACCTCTCGAACGAATTGTTCGAAGTGGATATAATGCAAAAAAAAGTGCAAATACAAAATAGCATTTTAAATACAATTCTTAACGAACCCAACATTGACTATATCATAAAGATCTCACCGTATCCTGATATACGAGAAGCTATTTATGATTTTCTCGAGGAAAAAGTGGAACCTCTCAATTCGATGCGCCATCCCTTTCAAAAGCATCTGATGGAAGGCACTTTAAACCTTTTTATTCGCGATCTTGAGAAAAACGGGAGGGGGTCGTTTCTATACGGGGAGTTCCTATCGCACTTCAAAGACGAAAAACTCCGCCTATTGCTAGGCTTACCCGTATAGATCGGTCAAGATCCGAACAACAAGGAGCAGTAACTAACCTCTCTTTTCTTTCTTTTCTCCCATGCTTTCTTTCTTTCTGTTGGTCAACAACCAACTCTCTCTATCAACTCCAGTTCTCTCTCGTCTCGTTCTTCACTACTCGTACTGGAAGGCCTCTCCTTCTGTATGGAGGGATTCATTTATTCTCAATCCATCATGCCTCAACTGGATAAATTCACTTATTTCACACAATTCTTCTGGTCATGCCTTCTCCTCTTTACTTTTTATATTCCCATATTCAATGATGGAGATGGAGTACTTGGAATCAGCAGAATTCTAAAACTACGGAACGAACTGGTTTCACACCGGGGGAACAACTATTTGAGGCCCCGCAACGACCCCAACAGTTTGGAAGATATATCGAGAAAAGGTTTTAGTACCGGTGTATCCTATATGTACTCCACTTTATTCGAAGTATCCCAATGGTGTAACGCCGTCGACTTATTGGTAAAAAGGAGGAAAAGCACTTTGATCTCTTGTTTCGGAGAAATAAGTGGCTCACGAGGAATGGAAAGAAACATATTCTATTTTTTCTCGAAGTCCTCAACTTTCATTTCTTCAAATCCTGGATGGGGGATCACTTGTAGTAATGACATAATGCTAATCCATGTTCCACACGGCCAAGGAAGGATCGTTTTTTAATCTCATTATGACTCGGAAGAGATTCTTTCTCGATTAGAGAATAGTGGAATGGAAGGCACTACAAGAAAGATATACTCTTTTTTAGAAACGCATGGACGTTCAGAAAGGTTCTCGAGACTCTCAATCGTCCAGGCGTGCGGGAAGGGAGCGAGACCAAGCCGAGCCTGCCTATCACGTAAAGCGGAATGAATCCAAATAAGCCCTTCCCACGTGTCAAGTTGAATAAATGAAAGCAGCCGCAACCCCATTGGTCAATATGCGATCAACCTGCGCCCTTTAAGTCTAATTCGGCCTAAAATAAAAGGCGCAGGTTGATCGCATATTGCTAATCCGCGACCGGAAAGTTTTCCTAAACCAGACTTACTTGCAACCGAAATTGTGACTTTAAAAAAATGCTAGCTGAAAATCAAAGAAAGAACGCCTATTTTCCCCCTAGTTCGTCGGTCAAACCAACGATTCTATTCTCGAAGTAATAGAGAGTCTTTCTTTTTCTAGTTAAACTTCTATCAATGCAATGAAAGAACCATCCCATTCTATTTGTTTGTCCTGTCAGATAGAAAGAAAATAAGACCCCATCCCTTCTTTACCACTTTAGGGGGTGGGGGTGGTGAAGGGGGGGTTTACATACAACCGAGGCAAAGTGATTTATGATTGAATCTCAGAGGCATTATTATCATTTGGTAGATCCAAGTCCATGGCCTATTTCGGGTTCACTCGGAGCTTTGGCAACCACCGTAGGAGGTGTGATGTACATGCACCCATTTCAAGGGGGTGCAACACTTCTAAGTTTGGGCCTCATATTTCTCCTATATAC